TTCTTTTCCAAGTGAAATCCCCTAGTATATGAAAGAGTGAAAAAGTGTTTTCGTTGTTGTGGAATAAGAAGCCTTCGTATCTTAATGCATGTATTGAATTTATTCGGAGCTATTAGAGCTGGATCTACTTTTTGGGGAATATGAGTCGAAGCAATAACAAGAATATTTCTAGTGGAACATCTTTCACAATCCCTGGAGAGATAGTTCACTAAAAGACCGAGGGATAAGTAATTCGACTCATTCACATCCAGATCATGAATGTTAGGAATCCATATTATGCAAGGAGACATTGCTTTTGCTAATTCGAAGTGAAAGGTGATAGAAAATCGGTCTATTTCTGGCATCATATCCATAGTTAGCGTATTCATCATAGTTAGAAGCTCCAGCTCCATATCAAGGTCACGGTCGATATCGTCACTATCGTCACTATCATCAATATCGTCACTATCGTCAATATCGCCACTATCATCAATAAGAAAACCCTTAGGCTTGTTATCCAGGAACTTGTTCAGAAATACTGTAATGAAAGGAACATAGGAGTTTGTCGCTAGGTATTTGACCAAATAGGATCGTCCAGTTCCTATAGAACCTATCACTAAAATACCCCTACTACTAGGGGGAGGTAGGGCTAAGCGGAGCGAAAAGGGTTTTCCATGAGATGGGAAATGAAAACTATTAGCCCCCCACAAGGTTTGTGAATAAGTAATTGTCTGATAATTAGCAAGGAATATACGTCTTTCTACTAAACAGGATGTATTGAATTCATAAATCATTAGATACTTTTTTTGAATGTCAACTAAGTATCGTAAGTAAATTGCTCCCGGTTGTTCACTTATTTGATAACCAGAGTTATTCTTTGATAAAAGATCACTATGAGTAAGACTCAATAGAATTTGATCAATCCTTTTTTCTGTTGTTAAGGTAGAAAACTGAACCAAGAATTCTTTTTCTTTATCATCAATCGAATCAGTGTTCGAGACCCATGATTCTATTTGATCATCAATCCAATCACCATTCACGTTTTTTATTTTTCTTATCAAGGAATAGATTGCTTTACTTGGATGACTTAGATGTCTCGTATTTCTCGAAAAAGCGATTCGATTGATGGGATTTGGTATAATACTTATGAGATCGATGAGATTCCAATATTTATTCTTAGAACGTATGGATTTGACCCCATAAGCGGGACCACCACCCCATAGCATGTTGCTACCAAAAGCAAAACTCCGTATTTCTTCTAGAGAATCTCCTAATTGTTCCAGAGCAACTAGAAAGAGATTCTTTAACCAGAAAGAATTCAGTTCAGATGTAGGATACCTATCCAGAAGTTTTCGCAACTCAATCATGTATGATGGAATCATCAAAGATTTTACCTTTTCGAACTCTGTCTGTAACTCACTATAGACTCGAGAAACAAAGAGAAGATGTGTACGAACGAGATATCCAGCAACAAGGAGAAGGAAAAGGATTGAATAGAAGAACTCCTGAACATTTAGCGATCTCAGATGTGTCGATATCAATAGTAACTCATTATTTCGATGAGTCATTTCTTCGGACAGAAGAAGATTATGGAAACAATTACCCGGAATCTCACTTATCAGATTCCATTGTGGAAGACACAATGGAATCTGACGAATTCGCCATAATATATCTGACCCATGCATAATATCATGAAAAATGGATACAAATTTTTGGCTGCTACTTAGTATCGGCAATAGGTCTGAAAAAGTATCTAAAAATATGAAATTTAGATATTTGTACCCCGTCGAGGTAAGGAACCATGGTATATATGTTTGGAATAGATTCCATTTTGAGAGAGTTGAAAAAACACTATCTTGTTGAAAGGTTCTATACATCTGACCTTTCTCAAGGCATTTTTGTAGACAAGAACTCCGTTTTTTCCTTTTTTCGGATGGTAAATATTTCTCAGAACATGGAGTGTGAATCCAACCCATGTTTGAATTGAAATTGAGATACTGATACAAGTTCTTCCCTTCTGAATCAGGTATATTCATATCTGAAAGAGGTTGACAATAAGTTTTTTCAAAATGGACTATTTGTCCCTCTGTTAGAGGTGTTCCAGAAATGTCTGCGATCGAGTAAATAGCTCCACGAACGAATGGATCGTATCGAATTGGAAAATGGAAAGATTTGTAGAAGTTATACCCTTCGTCGCCACTTTGCGGAAAATCGTTAGGTATCAATATGTTAGATACCTGTAACTCGATTGGTGAAATAGTATCTCTCTTCAAAAAAGCATGTTTTTTTTGACCATCGCAAAAAGAAAAGATTTTGTTGCGAATGAACAAGATTTTGAGGAATTGTCCATACGTAAAATCATAATTATTGATACGGGCCTTTTCCACATAAAAAGGGAATCTTTTGTTACAATAGAAGCAGAAGTGATATTGATTATTCAAGAATCGAAGTCGATTTGCTTTATAAAAAGAGTATATCAATGAACTTCTATGAAATGGTTTCACGGGATTCAGCCAATTGTCTGGATCGTGGGATATCATTGAGAAATAGGAATCTGTGTTATCAAAAGATTTCCTGCGATTCTTTCTAGTATGGAATGAGTCAATCATCCACTTTGGTATCTTATTGAACAAAAATGGTGATATTGTTCCTCCATTGATCAAGAATTTCGATTTTTGGGAAGTATCTTGGTCATCCAATAATAAGTTTTTCAAATGAAAGATTTGAAGACCTATTGATTCTAATAACTGATTACAGAGTGGATCATTCGGACCTTTCAATTCATAGATGTGGATCTCGGACCTATGAATGGGGATACCCCCAAAACTCACAAAGAAAAAAGAAGGAAGTGAGTTAGACAAAAAGAGAAGAAACTTGGGCAAAAAAAGAAGTAACTTGGACAAAAATAAACAAAGTGACTTAGACAAATCTTTTTTGTCGATAACCTCAGACCAATCAATCGAATATTGATTAATATGTAATCGATCGAACACTACTTGAAAACGGCTATTCTGCTCAGAAATGAAAGAGTCCAAATGTTCCTGGAAATTCTTGCTCCCATTGGACCATTTGTATCTATATACATTAGGATCCCAATTCATAGATCTCTCCGTTCGAGAAATCAAAATAAGAGGATCGAACCATTTCTTCTGACTCTTTTTCAAATTTGATAAATGTTGGTTGATCGTGTATTTCATTCTAGTTCGATGATTCAGAGTATCATTTCCTATTTGATACCTTTGAATTCCATATTCGAAGTTGCAATTGAATCGATTCAATACATTTCTTATGTAACCATGGGTGCTATATTGGATTTGAATCAGATTTCGGATCAATCTATATTGATTGACTGCCTCCATTATGTTGTTGCTAGCAAATACAACTATTTTAGGTTTTGGATCTTCCACATTATTTCCGCAAGAGCTCTGGACCCATTTTTTTATGATCCTTCGATAAAAAGATTCATTCTCTTCATAAAAAAGAGGAGGTAGAACCAATAAAGAGTGCTTTTTCGATTCATCCCTGGAGTTCAATAACTCATTCAAGAAATGTTTTTGATCCAATCCGGAGGAATCCATAGAAAAATCAAATTCCTTATGATACACCAGATCCGGCTCGGTTATTGATAGAGTGAATAGATCTGCCATTTCTTGAAATATATCTTCTGATTCAAAATCGTGGTGTAACGTGTATCTCCCCCTGTTCCGGTCATGGAATAGATGAAATAAACCCCAAAATGGATTTTTGTTCAAGAATGAAATCTTATTGGAACTGTCCAGTTCACCCTTTGGAACCATATCACATCCTCGATAGGATGAAATAGGATGAATTGAGACGGTATTTTGTAAGTACATAATTATCTTGAAGAAATTCACTATTTCTTTCTTTTCCGATCGCCTGGAAAAAGCAAGATGTTTCTTTTGTTCTTTTTTCAACAATTTCTGATCTCTAGTAGACCTATCAGTAGGATTCGAACCCAGATGAAGTTCTGACCATCTGTCAGAGAAAAAAGAACGAGTGGCTCTTGCAGGATTCCCAAGAAATTCTTCGATTTCTTCCGGAAGCAGATGATTATTCATCTGCTTCTCACGTTCCATGAATAGTCGGCACATTGAGGAATATCCAGAAAGGATTTTAAGGAATCGCTCTGATTCTATCTCTGTTCGTTCCGTTTGAAGAAAGGAAGGATCCCAACAAAGAATCGATCTTTCTTTTAGTTGTTGAATCTCTCTTTGATTGATCAATGTGTGATATTTCGAATCCTCATTCCTAATGGAATCGAAAGAATCCTTGGATTGATCAGAAGATCCTTTCAATTGGCTAGAATCCGTTACTTGAATGAAACTAGATCTCGTGGAATCATATTGAAGATTTGATGATACATTCCGTACCTTGCTAAAAAACCGATCCTTGTTTCCCAACCACACATTGTCTAACCAAATCCAATTCTCTCGTGACATGTTCCTCAAAAAATCCGATTCGTGCGGACTCTTCCCCCAACTAACGAAGAGATCTTGACGGAATTGCCACATATGAAATTGAGCACAATTTTGCAAAGAAATAGCCCGCTTGTTTCTCAAGAAGAGATGCGAAACATGCTCAATATCATTTGATTGAATAATTGACCCAGTCCCTTGTTGTTTGAAGAAACCCTCCACTTCCTTTGGTATTTTTTCACGAAAAGCAAACATGAGATAATAAATCCAGTCTTTCACTAAGATTTCGAATAGCTGTCCCGAATTCAAGTTGATTATGTTTCGCCTCTTTCTCGGGGAAAGACGATCAAAAAATTCCCAATCATGGTCCTTACGGATCGGATCATCCATATAATATACAAAAAGGAACTCCAGATATTTGATATCTTTCTCTTTGAATGAGATCTCAATTCCAGCGATGGTTTCATTAGATATCTTACAACTAGAATCGCTCTTTTTTCCTATCCAGTTCCTCCACCACCGCGAACCCCAGTTAAATTCAGGCATGATATACTTTTTAGTTATTGGGAGAACCCGAGTACTCTC